CCATGGATAAAACTAAATTTTTTTTTTATATTATAACATTAACATAATGTGCATTTTTTAATGATTCTTTTCTCATTTATGGGATTTTATGAATCTACAAAAAAAACTTATCCACGAAGAAAAAATGGGCACAGTCTTTGTATAATCACCTAAAAATGGTAAAAAGTTTTTTTATTAATTGGGGTAAAGGTTAGGGTATATAGTGATACGAACTTATAGAAATAATGATTTAGAAAGTGAAGTGATAAAACACATTTTAAACTTAATCAATTAGTTTCAATGATCTATTAATTTTGACTATAGATCTTATATCCGCTCTTCTATATTCTATTCTATAGTATTCTAAATATATTAGAATATGTATAGATAGTATAAAATAATATAAATAAAAAATACAAACTTTTGTTATTATCGAATTCGCAAATCGATGGGGAAAATAAGAATCCCCATCCTGAAAATTATAAAACATACTAAAAATAAAGGTGAAACCTTGTGCTTGCTTTTATTCTTTTTTCAAACAAAAAATACTATTTTTAGATTTTCAAATTCAGGCAACAAAAAATTATTATTAGACTATAAGAGCAAAACAACTTCAATTTAATATTACTATTGATCGGATCAAACCATTAAAGAACCTAAATTATGCCCTTTATTTTATTAGTTTATTGTTTTATTTTATTTATTATTTACATTTTTTTATATTATTTATTTTTATAGTTTATAGTTTTATAGAGTTTATTATAAATATTAAAAATATAAATTATATTGTTTTAACAATGTTTAAAATATTCGATTATTTTAATTATTTTAACTTTGGTAAATTATCAATTTTTTTTATAACTTATAAAAAAAATGAAACTAGATTACTTTTCGAGTCAAACCAATTCAGATTTTTCCCAATTTTGGATTATTTATTTGTTGCACAAAAAAAACTTTTTGAATTCCTCGTAGAAAGAGATTTCCCTAACGAAAAGGCTTTCAATGCTGCCGAATATCCCTTCCTTTTCCAGATATTTTTTCGAATTCGTTTTTTTGATATAGAGGTGCGCTTTTTTGGAACTGCCATTAAAAAATTCTAATAGGTTATTCATTGCCAGGGTTGGATGTCAAAGACATCTATTGTTCAAAACCGATTGTTCTTTACTATTAATTATAATTATGGATCTATTTATTTTCTAGATTGTACTTCCTTCATAAAAATATGTATATAGAAAAATAGCATAAAATAGTACTAGCAACAAAAACTATATGGTAGTTTTTTTAAATTAAATACAAAAATTGTTTTTTTTTCTATGCCATATACAATCCGATACAACATCTACAACATCTGGAAGAAAGATTCGTATTTATTTTATTGGTACTCTTATATCTTCCTTCAGCTATATCTTCTATATCTATAGAATCTACTATGCAATAGAACTCGAATTGATTGAAGTTGATAAAAAAACAAATACAAAGAAAAAACCCGTGCCTTTCTATCTCTGGTTAGTTTTTTTTTTCTAATTTTATACATGGAATAAAATACCTAGAAATGGTTAATAAGCCAATCCCTATAGTTATTAATAAAAATTAATAAAAAAACTTTAGTAATTTTTTATATTAATTATTCATTTATTATTCATTTAATTGGGCAAGCTCGAGAAAAGAGTACATCTAATTTTATTTTTTTAATTAGAACGAGACTAGTAGTTAATCTGCGAAAAGGTACAGGATAGATTGTTTTATAAAAGCTATTTTAGGAATTTCTTCTTTTAATTTTATGTAAAGTCACGTGTTGGGGTCATAGTTTCTCTACCATAACCTTTCCGACAAATGGCTTTTATTGGAATAGAAGACAATCAATCAGTTCAAATTCGTTACTGATTCTGTTCTGAATAACCCATAAAATAACTTTTATGAGTCAAATTAGGGTTATTTATGCTTCATATCAAAATAAAATACTGTTTTTGGTGAAATTTGTTATCCTTGCTCTATAGATATAAATAAATTATTGTAATACGTAACGGTAATGAAAATTGAAATTTTCATTTTTTGTATCTTCATAAAATTTGAGTTAATAATTTAATAAAAATACTTATTTCTTTTTCACTCGTAACTTGGTCATATCGTTTGACCAATTCTAACCTCTTGATTTGAAATATTTGAGGTAGTTGAGAAAGATTCAGAATAATTAAAGCTAGAAAATTATATTTCAGTTTTGTATATCTTAACTTTTTTTATTAACTTTTTATTAACTGACCTTTTTCAAAAGAAATAAAAGCCGGTGAATCAGAAACAATTAATTAAGATAAAAAGATTCTTTTTTTATGGAATATACATATCAATATTCATGGATCATACCTTTCATTCCCCTTCCAACCCCTATGTTAATAGGAGTAGGACTTCTACTTTTTCCGACGGCAATAAAAAATCTTCGTCGTATGTGGGTTTTTCCTAGTGTTTTACTGTTAAGTATAGTTATGATTTTTTCATCCCATATATTTATTCAACAAATAAATAA